AAAAAAATCAAATTCAATTGAATGTAAATAACTAAAACTAAATTAATAAATTAAAATGAATAATTAAAAAATTAATTAATTTAATAATTTTAGATTAATTCTATAATAAAAAAGATAGATTCAAATAGAATAAATAGAAAATAGAAGCGGGTAGCGGGAATCGAACCCGCATCGTTAGCTTGGAAGGCTAGGGGTTATAGTCGACGTTGATTTATCTTTTTGATTTAACGTCTCTAATTCAAAACCGAACGTGAAACTTTTGTTTCATTCGGCTCCTTTACGGAAGAAATTGAGAGATGTAAAATAAAAAAAATTGGACCCATAACATCTATGTTAGCCCTTTTTGTTTTGTATGAATCGGTTTAAAACACCTTGCTTTTTAGATGATCCCTCTAGAAGAGCAATATTCTAACAATCTATGTTTTTTTTTTCTAGTTACTTCGTTCTCTATTTCTATTTAAAAGAATCTTTAGGAAAAGAAGAAAATTTCCGTCGAGCTAAAAAAAATATAAAAAAATATGTCGATGTCTCTAGTAAACTAAAAGAATCGTTTAATAGCTATTTTGCTTCAATCTTTACTAGAAAAAAAAAAGTGGAAGATTTAGTTACGATTAGAAATAAACTTTCTATATCTTTCTCCATAGATCCTTTACTCATACTCAAAAAATTCGGATTATTGATCTAATTCCAAAAACTTATGTTTCATAATTTTATAACTCAATTTGTCAATTTAGAATTCATTCTTCTTGTATACAAATTACGATAATGTATATTATACCTCAAATCATTCGTTGAGAGGTATAAAGGATTCCCTTTAAGTAAGAAATAAAGTTTTTGATCGGGATATGAATCAAACGGGGGATCCCTTAACTATTAAGGGATCCATGGAACGAATCGCACTTTTACCACTAAACTATACCCGCTACAATACAATTATATATATAATTTACGTTACCAGAAAAAACTACCAGAAAAAAAGAGAAGTAGCCATAAAAAATTACATTTGGATCTTATATTATTTTGGTTTTATATCATAGGAATCGATCCGTAATTCTTATTTATGTTTGATCGTGTTTAAATTACAAGTCTTTTTTTCAATAAAATACATTCAAATAAATCATTGTTATTCAATATTCATGGGAATAAAAAGAGCCCGACTAGGTATTGGCCGGGCTCTTTGGCTGTATAAAAAGAAAAAAAGAAACTAAAAAATATAAGAATATAATATATAATAATGAATATAAATAAAATAGAAAAAAAGAGATAAGATAAAAAATAAGTTTCTTTTTTTTAAGCTCCATTTTTGTTCTTCTTGTTTATGTGATATAACATAAACAAAGGAATTCTATTTTTTCAATTGGGGAGAGATGGCTGAGTGGTTTAAAGCGTCGGATTGCTAATCCGTTGTACAAATTTTTGTACCGAGGGTTCGAATCCCTCTCTTTCCGTTTCCGTTGATGATTTGGTATTTTTTTGGAACTTCTTTCTTTTTGTTTTCCTTGTTTGTTTGATTTTTGATTTACTAGTTAAAAAAGATGTAAAATAGATAAAATCCGAAAAATATTTCAAAATCCAGCACAAGCAAGAAAAACACAGAATCCATTTTTTTTTCTTATTCTTCACGTCCTGGATTACGTCCTGGATCGTTAGATAGGAATCCGAAGATGAAAAGAGAAACGAAGAATATCACTACCGTGTAAACAAATAGTTTTAGAGTAAGCATTATAAAATCTCCAAGATAATTAAAAAACGACAAAGAAAGAGAATAGATTCTCTTATATTACACATTTTGTTTCTAAAAAAAGAAGTGATTTTTAGGATATACTTCTATATATAAGTATATATGATTTTCGGAAATGGATTGGATTTGTAGTAAGTAAGAGTCGAGCCTTTTATTACAAATCATCGATAATTACTATTACCAAAAATCCTCTTTCATATCTTCAATCTAGGTATTATATTTGTGGTGGGCTCCAATCAAATAATAGGATTAGGATTTCTCAATTGAAAAACGTAGATGATAAGATGGTCCGTATTTTTTTCGTATATATCAAAAAAATTTCAATATTGGAATAGAGAATTCACACTGTAAGACTTATCTGATCTTATAAATTGTTAAAATGTTCGAATTTTAGTTTTCTAATAAATTCCAAATTTTTTGAAGACATTACTCAAATTAAAGATCTCATCGAAAACTTACAGCAGCTTGCCAAACAAAAGCTAAGAGAAAAAAGAGTACAGGTATTACTGGCAGAATATCTACAATTGGATTCAAGAAAGCGTAGGCTTCAGGTAATTTCGCCGAGAAAAAACTACTTGAAATAAGGACGGAGTGAATACAAATACAGACTAAACTAAAGATATTAAGCATAACAAACATTTTGTTCTTTTTAAGAAAATAAAATTTATTTTTGTGTGTTTTTTTTAATTAGAATTTTAATTTTTATTGTATTTTGATTTTATTATATATATTAATAAAATCAAAATATATAATAAAATCAAAATACAATAAATAAAGTAAATTAATATTAATTTATGAATAAAACTAAAAAAAAATGAATCAAATAAGATAAGACCTTCCAAAATCCTTCTTTGATTTGAACTTATCCAGTTCAAAATCTTTTTATTCTGAAATCCAAAATAGAAGAAATCATACTTCTATACAATATCTTAATTGAATTCTATGTAATGATCAATAAATTTAGTTTTATCATATATATGTATATCAAAATCCTAGCAACAAATTTTTTCATAGAAATTTTGGAACTGGAATTGACGAACAACCAATATCAATAATAGTGTTTATTAGTGTCAAATCGAAAATGGGGCGTGGCCAAGCGGTAAGGCAACGGGTTTTGGTCCCGCTATTCGGAGGTTCGAATCCTTCCGTCCCAGAGCATATCCATTCATGATGTATATCATATTTGAATACAAATTGTATATCAGAATAAAAATCCCCCCCTTTTTTTTTATTATTCGTCTCTAATCTAAATCGACTTGCTTTCGAAGATGTAGATTTAAAAACAAGTCGAGTTTTTTCCTTTCTTTTTAATGTAATCATTGTGTATAACTAATTAATAATATATATATTATTATTATTTTTTTTTTCTAATATTTTTTTGAATAAATTCCCATTTTTTTCTACTTTACAAATTCTATAAAGTAGAAAACTTATTGATACAATATCGAGTTAATTTTCATTTTTTTACGTCTTTACTTTAAAAATGGTTTTCGTTATATACAAGAAAAACCGAGACGTAAAAAGGATAGATTATTTTGTATCGATTGAATCAATGACTATTCACGATTCCATAATTGAATCAATTACATACTGGATCCAAGCTAAAGGAATGTTATGGTAAAACTTCGTTTGAAACGATGTGGTAAAAAGCAACGTGCGACTTGAAAGACATGATTAGATTAGCTGTGGATTCTTACATCCGCCATTTTTTCTAGTATATATAAATCAACATGCTCTTGGCTCGACATCGTTTGTTCTCTTCCACTAGAACTTATTGTTTTGGGGACGGGAAAGGGGTTGATGATGTAAATAGTACATGATGGAGCTCGAGTTTTTTCATTTTTGAGGGACAAGTATCTAAGGTTAGTGAAAATGAATAAGTTAGAACAACTTCGTAAGTATATTTTTGATAGAAAAATCGAAAGGATCAAATTTGAGCAATGTTAAAAAAATTTGGAATTAGTAAAACCATTTCGATCAAAAGTGTATCCGCGGGAATTAACCTTCTATTTGTATGATTCTTTCAGAGAAAGAAAAAAAATGGTATGTTGCTGCCATTTTTGAAAATATTTCAGATTCCCGAAGTAATGTCTAAACCCAATGATTCAAAGAAAAGCTAAAAGATCATGGAACAAGTAAATACCATTTTCAAACTGTCTCATCAATTCTATTAGAAAAAAATTTATAAAAAATAGATTCGAAAGAAACGAAACACGGGCAAGAAAAGGGGGTAGAGACCACTCAATAAATGAAATAGTTAAAGGCTTTGTTTTCTTTTTAGTTATTTGAGAATTATCCAATTTGAGTTATGAGGTTACAAATAAGAGGAGTTATTCTTTTTTTTCTTTTCAGAAAGAAAATACGAAAGAAAAATACTTAAGCCATAGTTTAATTGATTTGATAATTTTATTGATCTATTTGACATCATAATTTTATACATACATATAATTTTTAATTTTCTCGAGCCGTACGAGGATAAAACTTCTTATACGTTTCTAGGGGGGGTGCATTGTTCATCTATATCTATCCCAATGAGCCGTTTATCGAATCGTTGCAATTGATGTTCGATCCCGAAGAGAGGGAAGAGATCTTCGGAAAGTGGGTTTTTATGATCCAATAAATAATCAAACCTATTTAAATATTCCTGTTATTCTATATTTCCTTGAACAAGGCGCCCAACCTACAGGAACTGTTCAGGATATTTCAAAAAAGGCAGGTATGTTTATGGAACTTAGCTCGAATCAACAAACGAAATTCAATTAATGAAAAAAAGGGGGTGTGTGGATAACTTGTATATAGATTTCTAAAACTCTTTTATCTTTTATCCCCCCCCCCCCCCGCTCTTTTGTTATATTCATAACTAATTTTTTATTTCTTGTTGTTTATATAGAATGTAGTTTTCTATAGCCAGAAAAATAAATGAACTTTTCATCGATCTTCAAAACAAAATGAAAAAATGTATAGAGATAAAAGATAGAATATAGGAAAAAGCAAAAGAATAGTCACTAAATGAAGTAATTGGACTTATGAATACATTACCCCCAAAGAGGTGTTTTTTTTTTTAATTAATATTTTTTATTATTTTTATTATATTATCATTTATTTTGAATACCTACTCGCTTTTTACTTTATTATTCTCAGTTACTAATCCTAGTTATTTGATTTATATACTTTTTTTGATAGTAAATACATGAGATAGAATATTAAAAATGGAATATTTATGTTTTTTTCATCCAATGACTATACATCTATTATATTTTTATGTAAATAGAGGAAAAAATTCCATGGAAAAATGGTGGTTCAATTATATGTTGTTTAATAGGAAGTTAGAATATAAGTGTGAATTAAGTAAATCAATGGATAGTCTTGGTCCTATTGAAAATACCAGTGTAAGCGAAGACCCCGAAAATTTAACTAATATGTATAAAAAAATTCATAGTTGGAATGATAATGACAATTCTAGTTACGGTTCTTTTGGTTATTTAGTCGGTGTCAGTAACATCCATAATTTCCTATCTGATAAAACTTTTTTAGTTAGGGATAATAAGAGGAAAAGTTATTCCATATATTTAGATATTGAAAATCAAACTTTGGAGATTGACAATGATCATTTTTTTCTAAGTGAACAGGAAAGTTTTTTTTCTAGCTATCTGAATAATGTTTCTAAGAGTGATGACGATCATTACATGTATGATACTAAATTTAGTTGGAATAATAACATTAATAGTTGCATTGATAGTTATATTCATTCTCAAATCTGTATTGATAGTTTCATTTTAGGTGATAGTGACAAATATAATGAGAGTTTTTTTTATAGTTACATTTTTGGTAAGGGCAGAAATTGTAGTGAAAGCGAGAATTCTAGTTCTAGTATAGTAACTAGCACGAATGATACAAATGATAGTGATTCCACTATAGGAGAAAGTTCTAATAATCTAGATGAAAGTCAAAAATATAAGCATTTGTGGATTGAATGCGAAAATTGTTATGGATTAAATTATAAAAAATTTTTTAAATCAAAAATGAATATTTGTGAACACTGTGGATATCATTTGAAAATGAGCAGTTCAGATAGAATCGAACTTTCGATTGATCCGGGTACTTGGAATCCTATGGATGAAGACATGGTTTCTCTGGATCCCATTGAATTTCATTCAGAAGAGGAACCTTATAAAGATCGTATTGATTCTTATCAAACAAAAACGGGATTAACTGAGGCTGTTCAAACAGGTACAGGTCAACTAAATGGTATTCCTGTAGCAATTGGAATTATGGATTTTCAGTTTATGGGGGGTAGTATGGGATCCGCAGTAGGTGAGAAAATCACCCGTTTGGTAGAATATGCTACTAATCAACTTTTACCTCTTATTCTGGTATGTGCGTCCGGAGGAGCACGCATGCAAGAAGGGAGTTTGAGCTTGATGCAAATGGCTAAAATCTCTTCTGCTTTATATGATTATCAAACAAATAAAAAGTTATTCTATGTATCGATACTTACATCTCCTACTACTGGTGGGGTGACAGCTAGTTTTGGTATGTTGGGGGATATCATTATTGCCGAACCAAATGCTTATATTGCATTTGCGGGTAAAAGAGTAATTGAACAAACATTGAATAAGGCAGTACCCGAAGGTTCGCAAGCAGCTGAATATCTATTCCATAAGGGCTTATTTGATTCAATCGTACCACGTAATCTTTTAAAGGGAGTTCTGAGTGAGTTATTTCAATTCCATAATTTATTTTCTTTGACTAAAAATGAAAAATAAAAAGAAAACATAGAGGATCAAAGTAATAAAAAGAAAAATAGAAAAATACTACGAATAATAAAAGGGTGTATTATGATACATATGTTTATTTCTTTTAGAAATAGAAGGCGAAATCAATCAATTTCTTTATTTCTACATATATAATTAATTATATATATTGGCTTAGCTATAATCACTAGAATTCCTATATACTTATACTAAGTATATAGAAATTCTAGTGATTATAGACTATCTTTATAACAATATAAATAAAAATAGAAAATAACAATAATATATATAAGGTACAAATAGTAAATCGAGGTACCCATTTTATGATAAACTTTCCTTCCATTTTTGTTCCTTTAGTGGGCCTAGTATTTCCGGCAATTGCAATGGCTTCTTTATTTCTTTATGTTCAAAAAAACAAGATTTTTTAGATACGGTCAGTAGGGACAAATCTCATATATATTTTTTTTTCTATTTGGAATAAATTCGATGAATTCCTCCTAAAGGTTTACATTAAAAAGTGCCAGTTTATTAAAGTTACTTTAGAAACACAAAGAAAAAGAAAGTCAAATTATTTTGCTGGGGTTTTTTTATCCCCCAATTCTAATAAAATAAAAATTGGATTTAATATAATATGAATATAATACTGCGATTAGAACATCTACGGGTATATCCTATAACGGAGTCTCGAAAAATAAGCAATTTCTTTTGGGCCTTTATCATTTTTTTAGGTTCATTAGGGTTGTTATTGGTTGCAATTTCCAGTTATCTTGGTGTGGATTTTTTCTTTTTGTCTGAGGAAATTAGTGATTTTCCATTTATTCCACAAGGGGCCACGATGTCTTTCTATGGAATCGAGGGTCTCTTTATTAGTTTTTATTTGTGGTGCACTATTTTGTGGGATGTAGGTAGTGGTTATGATATCTTCGATAAAAAAGAGAGAAAAGTTTGTTTTTTTCGTTGGGGATTTCCTGGAAAAAATCGTCGTATTATTCTCGAAGTACCTATGAAAGAGATTCAATCCATCAGAATAATAACAGGAGTTAAAGAGGAGGGTATTTTTACCCGTACCCTTACTTATGAGAGTATCGTTTATATGAAAACCATAGAACAGGGATTTATTCCCTTGACTCGTATTGAAGATAATTTGACTCCACCAGAAATTGCACATAAAGCTGGCGAATTAGCTATATTTTTGGGTGTACCACTTTTGTACTGACGATGGATTTAACGAGAAATTAAATTGCACAAAATCTTCAGAATTGTCCTATTTATTTCATGTACCGATTGAAATATTTTGAAAAAAAAAAAAGAATTTTTTTTTTTCAAAATATTTCAATTTTTATAGATGGGACGCTCTTTGGTTTAGAAATCCGACTATTATATTCATAACCCGAAGTGCTCTTTCGTGTATTCATAAAAAGTAATAATTTTTTTTTTTTCGAATCTTAGCAATTTATATATTTTCGAAATAATATTTTTTTTCTTCATTTGAATTGACAGTGAATTCTTTCGATTTCTTATTCGATTTATGTATTCTTTATAAATTAAACAAGGCAAGGACTAATTCCCGAATTTTAAGTAAAAAAATGATAGAATAGAATATAGATTTATATATATAAGCTCTATCAGAACTTATGCTTGATAGAAAGATTATTATCGTATAGACTTGACGAATGAGATGAAGTTGAGTTCATTAAAGACGAAAAATGACAAAAAAGAAAACATTCATTCCCCTTCTATATCTTACACCTATAGTCTTTTTGCCCTGGTGTATCTCTTTCACATTTAAGAAAAGTCTGGAATCTTGGTTTATTAATTGGTGGAATACCGGGCAATCCGAAATTTTCTTGAATGATATTCAAGAAAAGAGTATTCTAAAAAAATTCATAGAATTTGAGGAACTATTTTTCTTAGATGAAATGTTAAAGGAATGTCCGGAAACACATCTACAAAACCTTCGTACTGGAATCTATAAAGAAACAATCCAATTAATCAAAACGCACAATGAAGATCGTATGAATACGATTTTGCACTTCTCCACAAATATAATATGTTTCTTTATTCTAAGTGGTTATTCGATTCTTGGTAATCAAGAACTTGTTCTTATTAACTCTTGGTTTCGAGAATTTATATATAATTTAAGTGACACAATAAAAGCTTTTTCTATTCTTCTATTAACTGATTTATGTATAGGATTCCATTCAACCCATGGTTGGGAACTGATGATTGGTTTCGTCTATAAAGATTTTGAATTTGCTCAAAATGATCAAATTATATCTGGTCTTGTTTCCACTTTTCCAGTCATTTTAGATACAATTTTAAAATATTTGATTTTCCGTTATTTAAATCGCCTATCTCCATCACTTGTAGTGATTTATCATTCAATGAATGACTGACTGAAAAAACGATCTACTTATCCAATTTTAATTTAAAGTTTTTTAACTAAAAAAAAAGAAAATTTTTATTTTCCCCTTATTTTTAGAACCCCCCTTTAAATTAAAAAGGGGTTACTCATCTTGGATAGGGAACTATGCAAGTGACCTACCTAATCTTATTGTAGAAATTTTCAGGATCAATGATTAGACCATGCAAACTAGAAATGCTTTTTCTTGGATAAAGGAAGAGATTACTCGATCCATTTCCATATCGATCATGATATATATAATAATTCGAGCACCCATTTCAAATGCATATCCCATTTTTGCACAGCAGGGTTATGAAAATCCGCGAGAAGCAACCGGTCGTATTGTCTGTGCCAATTGCCATTTAGCTAATAAGCCCGTGGATATTGAGGTTCCACAAGCGGTACTTCCCGATACTGTATTTGAAGCAGTTATTCGAATTCCGTATGATATGCAAGTGAAACAAGTTCTTGCTAATGGTAAAAAGGGGGCTTTGAATGTGGGGGCTGTTCTTATTTTACCGGAAGGTTTTGAATTGGCACCCCCCGATCGTATTTCGCCTGAGATTAAAGAAAAGATAGGTAATCTGTCTTTTCAAAACTATCGACCTACAAAAAAAAATATTCTTGTGGTAGGCCCCGTTCCCGGTCAGAAATATAATGAAATCACCTTTCCTATTCTTTCCCCGGATCCCACTACTAAGAGAGATGTTCATTTCTTAAAATATTCTATATACGTAGGAGGGAACAGGGGAAGGGGTCAGATTTATCTGGACGGGAGCAAGAGTAATAATAATGTGTATAATGCTACAGCAGCAGGTATGATAAAAAAAATCATACGAAAAGAAAAGGGGGGGTACGAAATAACTATAGTGGATGCATTGGATGGACGTGAAGTGATTGATATTATACCTCCAGGACCAGAACTTCTTGTTTCAGAAGGTGAATCTATCAAACTTGATCAGCCATTAACAAGTAATCCTAATGTGGGTGGATTTGGTCAGGGGGATGCGGAAATAGTACTTCAAGATCCGTTACGTGTCCAAGGTCTCTTGTTTTTCTTGGCATCTATTATTTTAGCACAAATCTTTTTAGTTCTTAAGA